ATGGCAGTTCCAAAAAAACGTACTTCTATGTCAAAAAAACGTATTCGTAGAAATATTTGGAAGAAAAAAGGATATTTAGTTGCAGTAAAAACTTTTTCTTTAGCGAAATCGGTTTCCACCGGGCATTCAAAAAGTTTTTTTGTGCGACAAACAAATAATAAAGTCTTAGAATAATCTCAATTGATATAGCCTAAAGAACCCCAAATTTTGTAAGATGAATGTTAACTAATGTATTTTTCTGTATTAAATTTCTCAATATTACTTAGAACTCACTGCTGTGATATATAGAATAAGAGTTTTTTGTATATTGGGTTCTAAGTATTATTTTTTTCCCTATCACAATTGTACTTTTCACAATAGAAAAGTACAATTGTGATAGAGATTGAAACTCTTTTGTTATATGCCTATCCCAAAACTTAATTGGTTTTGTAAATGGTATTATAAATTAAAAATTATATGCGCAATAAAGAATATTAATACTTTAATTTAAATATACTAAGGTATCGAAATCATTAGAAAAATAACAAATTTTTTGTATTTAATGATGAAATTGTGATAGATATGAAATCCTAGTTATTTGATTTTGTTCATTGAAAAAAAAAAACTCAATCTTTTTCATTTGAATCCATGAAATCGGATAAATGAAAAACAAATCATAAAAAAATTGAGAAAAAAAGACAATTCTTAGTTTTATACCTCAACCGAGAAAAAACTATGGAGTTCCAACTGTTTGGAGAAAACTTAGTTTCTAGTACATGAAAGTTGATTGTTAAAAAACCCACGACGATACTACCTAGGTAGGTATTTTATTGAAGATTCAAATATTTAAACCACAAACCAGTCTTTATTCATTGATTCTAATTAATGTTTCCTAAACTATATTGAATCCTTGAATCTCGACGATTCAACATGAATTGACTATTATTATTTCAAGTAAGCCGCCGTGGTGAAATCGGTAGACACGCTGCTCTTAGGAAGCAGTGCTAAAGCATCTCGGTTCGAGTCCGAGTGGCGGCATCTTCTAAAAGAGATACAATAGATCCTAAAATGTATTCAATTCGCGATTTCCAATTCTGTAATGGGACCCCTTTTATGATATTTGTGACTTTAGAACATATATTAACTCATATCTCTTTTTCGATCATTTCAATTGTGATTATGATTCATTTGATGACCTTATTAGTCCACAAAATTGTAGGATTACGTGATTCATCAGAAAAAGGGATGATAGCTACCTTTTTCTCTATAACAGGATTATTAATTTCTCGTTGGATTTCTTCGGGACATTTTCCATTAAGTAATTTATACGAGTCATTAATCTTCCTTTCGTGTAGTTTCTTCATTATTCATATGATTCCCAAGATACGTAACCTTAAAAACGATTTAAGCACAATAATTGCACCAAGTACCATTTTTACTCAAGGCTTTGCCATGTCGGGTCTTTCAACTGAAATGCATCAATCCACAATATTAGTACCTGCTCTACAATCTCAGTGGTTAATGATGCACGTAAGTATGATGTTATTGAGCTATGCAGCTCTTTTATGCGGATCATTATTATCAGTCGCTCTTCTAGTCATTACATTTCGAAAAAACATCAAAATTTTTTGTAAAAGCTATAATTTATTAATTAAGTCATTTTTCTTTGGTGAGATTGAATATTTGAATGAAAAAAGAAGTGTTTTTAAAAACACTTCTTTTCCTTCATTTCAAAATTATTACAAATATCAATTAACTGAGCGTTTGGATTATTGGAGTTATCGTGTCATTAGTCTAGGGTTTACCTTTTTAACCATAGGTATTCTTTGTGGAGCAGTATGGGCTAATGAGGCATGGGGATCCTATTGGAATTGGGACCCCAAGGAAACTTGGGCATTTATTACTTGGACCATATTCGCGATTTATTTACATACTAGAACAAATATAAATTGGAAAGGTACGAATTCGGCACTTGTAGCTTCTATAGGATTTATTATAATTTGGATATGCTATTTTGGGATCAATCTATTAGGAATAGGTCTACATAGTTATGGTTCATTCACATAAACATCTAATTGAATAAACTACATGAAGAATACATAAGATAAAAACATCATCTCATATATAACGAAAGTTTGTTTTTATGAGTTTTTGAGAACCGTTTGAATCAAGGAATCATTCAAATTTAAATGGTTCTCAAAAACTCGAGATGTATCTAATTACAATTCTTATTCATTTTATTTCTTTTTTCATTATACAGTACAGCAAACGATTTTCAAAATATTAAATTCAAAGAATTATAAGACTTTCCTTCCGTTTCATTAATGAAACACTATCTATGATAATAATTGGATAAGATAGCGTGTACCTTGTCAACTGATAACGAGAGAACAAAATCGGGATAAATACCAATACTTATTACGGGTAGAAAGATACAGATTGAAAGAAATAGTTCTCGTAGTCCAGAATCCCAAAAATTAGAGTTTGGAATATTAAATAACTTGTATCCATAAAACATCTGACGTAACATAGATAATAAATAAATAGGAGTTAATATCATTCCAATTGCCATTACAAAAGTAATTAGCATTTTTGACATTAAAAGATATTTTGTACTAGTAATTAGTCCAAAAAATACTAAAAATTCCGCAACAAAACCACTCATTCCTGGCAATGCAAGAGAAGCCATCGAGAAGCTACTGAACATGGTAAATGTTTTTGGCATTGGGATAGATATCCCTCCCATTTCTTCGAGATAAACAAGACGTGTTCTATCACAACTCGTTCCCGCCAAGAAAAAAAGTGCAGCACCAATAAATCCATGAGAGAGCATTTGTAAAATAGCTCCATTGAGTCCCATGTCGGTTATAGAACCAATTCCTATAATTGTGAAACCCATGTGAGATACAGAGGAATAGGCTATTCTCTTTTTTAAATTACGTTGACCAAGAGAAGTTGAAGCTGCATAGATTATTTGCATTGTTCCTATTATCACCAACCAAGGAGAAAATATAGAATGAGCGTGGGGTAGTAATTCCATATTGATCCGAATCAATCCATATGCGCCCATTTTTAATAGGATTCCAGCTAAAAGCATACATGTACTGTAATGTGCTTCTCCATGGGTATCAGGTAACCATGTATGTAGGGGTATAATCGGCAATTTGACAGCATAAGCAATAAGGAAGCCAAAATAGAATATTATTTCCAATGCCACAGGATATGATTGATTAATTAATCTTTCAAAATCTAATGTTGGTTCATTGGAACCATATAAACCCATACCTAGAACTCCTATTAAGAAAAAAATGGAACCCCCTGCAGTGTACAAAATAAACTTTGTAGCCGAGTAGAGACGTTTCTTTCCCCCCCACATGGATAAAAGTAAGTAAACAGGAATTAATTCTAACTCCCACATGATGAAAAAAAGTAAAAAGTCTCGGGAGGAAAATAATCCTATTTGACCGCTGTACATTGCTAGCATCAGGAAATAGAACAACCGCGAATTTCGAGTAATTGGCCAAGCTGCTAAAGTTGCTAAAGTAGTGATAAATCCTGTCAGTAAAATGGGTCCTATGGAAAGCCCATCGATTCCTAGTCTCCAGTGGAAATCAAAAACATCTATCCATTTAGAATCTTCCTTCAATTGCATTAATGGATCATCCAATTGGAAATGATAACAGAATGCATAAGTCGTTAGAAGGAGTTCTAATAAGCATATACATATAGTATACCACCTAAACATCTTATTCCCTCTATGAGGGAATAAGAAAATTGAGGAACCCGCGAATATCGGTAAAACAACAAGTATTGTTAACCAAGGAAAATAACTCGTGATAAAGACAAGATACATTTTGACCAGAGAAGCCCGTCCTCAAAATAATATATTTTGTCGAGCACGGGCTTTTGTCGGTAAAGAGGAATCACAAATGATTCAAGTGGAGTTTTTTGTAATGTATCAATAAGATAGAGCCATGCTGCGAGTTGTTTCAGGCCCTAAATAAACACGGACACTCAAAAAATCTGTTGGGCAGGCAGATTCACATCTCTTACAACCTACACAGTCCTCGGTTCTTGGCGCGGAAGCTATTTGCTTGGCTTTACATCCGTCCCAAGGTATCATTTCCAATACATCTGTGGGGCAAGCTCGTACACATTGAGTACACCCTATACATGTATCATAAATTTTTACTGAATGTGACATTGGATCTATAAATTACAGTTTTGAACATAAAAGATTTTCGATCTGGTCAAATCAAATTAGTAGTAAATGAATCATATATTATATATTGTAATATTGTAGACACCAGACGAAACAGTGGTTTATTAAAAACAATCAATATATTTCTTAAATCAATCTGTTTATGAGAAAAGGTCAAGACACTTTGATTTTCGTTTCAACAATTATGATGATACGAGTTACACATGCGAATTAAAATTAATTGGCCAACAAATTGGTCATCATTATTTCAATATAAATATAAAAATGCAATTCCATTTTATTGAATTGCATTCAAATTCAATAAAAAATAGTATTTCAATTCTATTAAATATTTTTATGTGTCTTTATTTAAATTATCTATGATGATTATCACTAATTATTCAACAAATTCGATTGATTAATACGAGTTGATTTTCTGTTACGATGTATCGACGAAACAATAGCAAGTCCAATAGCTGCTTCAGCAGCTGCAATGGCTATAACAAAGATTGAGAAAATGTCTCCTTTTAATTGGCGACTATCAAATATATCAGAAAATGTTACAAGATTGATATTAACCGAATTTAGTATAAGCTCAAGACACATAAGCGCTCTAACCATGTTTCGACTTGTGATCAATCCATAGATACCGATAGAAAATAAATAAACACTCAAGAAAAGGACATGCTCAAACATCATTGACTAACTCCTTATCAATCTCGATTCGTTTCAATATGAATAACAATTCAACCGATTCAATTGATTAGAATAGAACAATTACACAACAAAAGAAGATATTGACGGTAGATAGATTTAACTAAAAATTTCTATTTATTTATTTAGAATTTAGTTAGAATTCTAAGAATTGGGAATCATTTTAAGTTAAGTATTTTTATTGCTTATTGTCGAGCCATAGTAATTGCACCTATCAAGGAAACTAAAAGAATTATTGAAATGAGTTCAAACGGAAGATAAAAATCTGTTGATAAATGAATCCCAATTTGTTGAACGTTATTTATTAGGTCCTGTTCCATAATCTGGTTTGACCTTGTAGTCCAAATAATTCCGTACCATGACGTATCTGGGATAGTAGTAATTAGTGAAAAAAGAATAGTTGTACAAACCATCAAAGTGACCCCATCTCCAATGGTCCAAAAATAGGAATTATTGGAATATCCTGAACCATTCATGAACATTACAGCAAATATGATCAAGATATTTATGGCTCCCACATAAATAAGGAGCTGTGCGGCAGCTACAAAATAGGAGTTTGATGAAATATAGAATAAGGATATACAAACAAGAACCAATCCCAATGAAAAGGCAGAATAAATTGGATTGGTAAATAATACTACCCCCAGACCCCCTAATACAAGAATTGACCCCAGAAATACAACAAGAATATCATGTATTGGTCCAGGTAAACCCATTATGTATAAAATACAAAATAAATAACTTTAACTATTTCATGACCTTACTTTAACTTTACTAAATAAATGGTCCAGGAAAGGAAAAGGGGTTACCCTATTTTTGTTTTCTTGTATATAATAATGTATATGATACATTTATAATTGAATTGAATTTGAATATGGATTAATGTAGATATAGATAAAATTATTGGGCCAACCTTACTTTATTTATATTTATCCGAAAGAAAAAAAAAGAAAAAAGTAGTTGAAATTTGCTATTTTGAAATCATCACTAAAAATATATTTTTAGTTTAAATCAAAGAGTGATTCTCAACAATCATTAGTTTTTATTTGTAGTTACTGACTACCCAAAATAAAAAGCTTGGATCCTTTATATCAAAACAAAATCTTAGTAATCGGTAATTGTTCTTGAATCAAAGGATTTATCTTTGTCTATTTTTATTTGAGTCGAATTCATAACTGTTTGAATTGTGTAATCTCCAATTATTGAGATTGGTAATCGACCCAAAGCAATTTGATTATAATTCAATTCGTGACGATCATAAGTAGAAAGTTCATATTCTTCAGTCATTGATAAACAATTTGTTGGACAATACTCGACACAGTTACCACAAAATATACAAACCCCGAAATCTATACTATAATTAAGTAATTGTTTCTTTTTAATATCTCTTTCAAATCTCCAATCAACAACGGGTAGATCTATCGGGCATACACGAACACATACTTCACAAGCAATACATTTATCAAATTCAAAGTGGATTCGACCCCGGAAACGCTCTGATGTGATCGATTTTTCATAAGGATATTGAATAGTTACAGGTAAACGATTTGTGTGGGATAAGGTAATTATGAAACTTTGACCAATGTACCTTGCAGCTCGTATTGTTTGTTGACCATAATTCATGGACCCAATTACCATAGGGAACATATTGTAGATATACATGAAAAATTTGACGTTTCTTTCTCTTGTTTGATAGAGATTATGAATCTAAAATAGTGTTATCGTATTCTCTTATTTATAATGAAACAAGTTGGGAAGAAGTTGTTAATAACAGATTACCTAGAGAAATAGGTAAAAGAAATTTCCATCCAAGATTTAATAACTGGTCCATTCTCATTCTAGGTAAAGTCCATCTTGTTGTGATAGAAATGAAGAGAAACAAATAAGCTTTAGTTAATGTAATAAGGATACCCATTGTTATTCCAAAAATGCCGGCGATTTTTTTTATTCCGAAAAGCTCAGAAATGGATATATACGGAATAGGTAAATTCCACCCACCTAAGTAAAGAACTGTTACAAATAATGAAGAAACTAATAAATTTAGGTAAGAAGCAAGATAAAATAAACCATATTTGATACCCGAATACTCGGTTTGATAACCTGCTACTAATTCCTCCTCCGCTTCTGGTAAATCAAAGGGCAATCTCTCACATTCGGCTAGAGAAGAAATTAGAAAAACAATAAATCCTATAGGCTGACGCCACAGATTCCACCCCCAAAAACCATATTTTGACTGTGCTTCAACTATATCAACTGTACTTGAACTGTTAGATAATCATAGTCGATAATAACATCACTGTTCCCATCGCTATTTCAAAACCGTACGTGAGACCTCAGCTTCATACGGCTCCTCGATGGCCACAAAAAAAATGTAAGGACGGGTTCGGTATTATCACCATCTTTGGATGGATAGAATAAAGATACATCGGAAAGTCCCAAATTAGACCAATGGAATTCTGTCTGCTAGAATAATAAAAAAAGTGCTTCCGAATTGATCTCATCCTTTACAATAAAAATTTCTCTTTGTTCGGTAATAACTTAATATTTCAATAAAATACTCCTTATATCAATCAATATAAAATAAAAAGAATTAGTCATTAGTTCATGAATCGTGATAAGAATTCGATATGTATGAATATGGATAGAGAAAAGAATAAATAGGGATCCCCTTTTTTTATTATTCATTCAATTACTGCATTCCATTTCTTTTTTCCTGTTCTTCTGTCTCAGAGGAGGATACTCAAAAATAAAATAAAGAATTAATTCGTTCTTGATAGTCATTTCTTTAACCAGTGAATAGGAGCATACTCTAGATCGGAATCGTAGGGAAGTACTACTTGATCATTTCTACCAATTTCAAGTCCTTATTATGATTCGTTTTATGAAGAAATACCTCTTTTTTGATACCTTACATTATCTCCATTACTAATCCTTTGTGTACCTTGGTGTTCCTAACCGTCCACTGACTTTTGATTGATCCCCGGTATAGTAATACATATGAGACAGTAGTAGAAACTCCATACAGTTGATCTTTTGTTTGCGCCCGCTTCAAGATATGATGACTAATCAAAAAATCTTAATCTTGGGGTAAGCAGTTTACACTGCTTATTTTTACTTCAACTTTATTCTTGTACATAGGGAATGAGATTGTTTCTTCTTACTACAAATTTGGAAGCTGTTTAGTTTCACTCATATAACTATCTGGTTTAACTCATCAACCCGAATGCTGAATAAAAAAAAAAAAAAATGAAAACATCTATTCAATACATTGAACCTCTTTCTTTTTTCTTTTATTTCTAGAAGAGAGGTTCAAAGTTCATATTCCAACGAATCACACGTAGAGATATTGATAACACACATAGAGTTAATGGTATTTCATAACTAATAGATTGAGCAGCAGCTCGTAGACCACCTAAAAAGGAATATTTATTATTCGATCCATATCCTGACATAAGAAGCCCAATAGGAGCAATACTAGAAATGGCGATCCATAAAAAAACACCTATACTGAGATCGGCTAAAACAAGACGATACCCAAAAGGAATTACTAAATAACTTAGTAGAATTGATATAACCGCTATAGACGGTCCCACACTAAACAAACGAATATCTCCTCGAGATGGGAGGAGGTCCTCTTTAAAAAGTAGTTTAGTCCCATCCGCTATAGCTTGAAGAATTCCCAACGGGCCAGCATATTCAGGCCCAATACGTTGTTGTATCGCTGCAGATATTTCTCTTTCTAACCACACAATTACTAGTACCCCCATTGTTATTCCCAATATAAGGGTCAAAATGGGTACAATCCATATTAGTCCATACACTTCTTTTAAAAATTCCGATGTAGAAAAAGAATTGATAGTTTGTACTTCTGTCGTATCAATTATCATTTCAACGATCAACTTCTCCCATAATGATATCTATACTACCCAATATCGTCATGATATCAGCCAATTTCATTCTTTTAACTAGCTGAGGAAGAATTTGCAAATTGATAAAACCGGGTGGACGAATTTTCCATCTCCAGGGGAAAACACTATTATCTCCTATCAAATAAATTCCCAATTCTCCTTTTGGGGCTTCCACTCTCACATAAAGTTCTTGTTTCGACAATTCTAAATTGGGTGAAGGTTTTTTACTAATAAATCTATATTCAAAATCATTCCATTCGGAATTCTTTGCTCTATCAAAGCGTCGTACTTCTAAATTTTCATAAGGTCCTCCAGGAATTCCTTCTAGAGCCTGTTGAATAATTTTTATGGATTCCTTCATTTCACCGATTCGTACTAAATAACGAGCTAATGAATCTCCTTCTTTTTGCCATTGGACTTCCCAATCGAATTCATTGTAACACTCATAATGATCAACTTTACGAAGATCCCATTGGATTCCAGAAGCTCGTAACATCGGTCCTGATAAACCCCAATTTACAGCTTCTTCTCCACCAATAATGCCCACTCCTTCAACTCGTTCCAAAAAAATGGGATTCCACGTAATAAGTTTTTGATATTCAACAACTCCTGTTAAAGAATAATCGCAGAAATCCAAACATTTATCTATCCATCCATAAGGTAGATCAGCAGCTACTCCTCCAATACGGAAATAATTATGCATCATTCGCATACCTGTGGCGGCTTCGAATAGATCATATATCAATTCCCTTTCTCTGAAAATATAGAAAAAGGGAGTCTGTGCACCGATATCCGCCATAAAAGGTCCAAGCCATAACAAATGAGAAGCTATACGGCTCAATTCCAGCATAATTACTCTGATATAGCTAGCTCTTTGAGGTACTTGAACATTTTCCAATTGTTCTGGCGCATTTACGGTTATTGCCTCTGTGAACATAGTAGCTAAATAATCCCATCGGGTTACATAAGGTAGATATTGTATAATTGTTCGATTTTCCGCTATCTTTTCCATTCCTCTGTGTAAATAGCCCAATATGGGCTCACAGTCAATAACATCTTCACCATCGAGAGTAACGATTAGTCGGAGAACACCATGCATTGATGGGTGGTGAGGCCCCATATTGACTATCATGAGATCTTTTCTTGTAACCGGTACTGTCATATCTTTTCTTCCTTAATTCATTATTCCATGAATTCCTCAAAACGAGACTCATCAAAACAAAAAATGGAATACTACTAAAAAATTCAAACGATTAAATTAACGAGTTTTTGGCTCTCGAATATCCAACTGACCAATTAATTTCTTATAACGTACTCTATTTTTCTTTGACAAATAAGCCAGCAACCGTTGACGTTTTCCTAGAATTTTTCGTAGACCCCTTTGTGATAAAAAATCTTTTTTGTGCAATTCCAAATGTGAAGTAAGTCTCCGTATCTTATTGGTGAAACTGAATACTTGAAATTCAACAGAACCTTTGTTTTCTTCTTTTTCTTCTTGTGGAATAATGGAAATGAATGAATTTTTGACCATAAAAAATTTTTCTATCCTTTTTCTTTCTTTTTCATGGATTTTTCCGATCAGGAAAAATAATAATAATAAAAAAAAAAAAAAGAATTATGCCGGTTATTTTAATCTAGTACACACATCTAGTACACACAAAAATTTGGATTTATTCATATACTACTTCTTTATTTTATCCAAATCAAATTTTCAATTTGATTTGGATAGAAAGGGATAATATGTTTCCCCATTAACGAAAGAAAAGAATTTATTTCTATCTAAAAGGATTCCCCTAATTTATTTATTCCTATATCCAATTGAATGGATACACCATTAAATCTGTATCATTTACCAAAATATAACATAGCATATGCATACATCTTTCGGCTTTCATATACCGAAAATGTCACGGAATATAGATATATATATATATGATATAGGAAATATACTATTAAATTAAATAATTCTAAATCGTGGATACATATGTATCCTTGACATACTGAAACGACTGCCATTATTGGTATCAAACCAATAGCGATTCATACAAGCTAAATCTTCTAATCGGTAATTGGGCCAAAGAACAAATTTGCATTTAATGAATTTATTTGTATCCGTATTAAGATGCTTGTCCTCATCCAAAAATTTTCCAGAGTTTCTTATGTTGTTTTCATTGCAAAATAATGGATTTCTATTTCTATCCGTAACATTCCAATTATGGGAATTGAAACAAATTAAAATTCTCAATTCTCTGCGACGTCTAGGAGATAGAATATTTTCGGGAACAAGGAAATCATAATAATTTGTGTCCCCATTCACAAGCATATTCCCATATCGTACAATGGGTTTATCCAAATTCCTCTTATCAATATAACTTTTTTTTATGCATTTTCTATTAGTTTGGTGTTTATTGTTCTCGACCAATGAAATACTTATAGTTTGATATATAATCAATTTTCCATCCCTTTTTATAGATAGACGAATTGGTTCGATAATTAATATTCCTTTTTTTATCAATTCTGTAAGAGCTAGATCTTTCTGAATTAGCATTACATCCAGATGCATCTCTCCTCTTTGAATCGAGGATATAGCAATTTCTTTTGGATTTATCAGTCTAAGTAAGAGACAATATACCTTGATATTATTGATCATTCTTTGGTTCAAGGAGTCATCCCATTTTAATTGAAAAAGGAAATATTTTTTCAGGAAGAAATCTAGTTCTGCTTTCTTGTTTTTCTTGGATTGTTTTTTCTTCTTACCTTTTTTAATGGTAATGTCTGATCTCGCATAATTCTCTTCAATATCTTTTTTTTTGTTTTCTTTTCGTAGATCTGATACAAGATTTACTTGGTCCTGTTGCTCATTTTTTTGTTGGTTGGAATTTTCTAATTTAAGATATTTTTTTTGATTTATATTGATGTTTTTATTTTGACTTTTATTTTTATAAAAATAAAAGTCAAAAAGAAGTAATTTGATTGGTATAATCCATGGTTTAATCTTATATGCATCAAAAAGTAAGACAAATTCTGGGAAGAACCAAGATTCTAGATTTGATATGGTATGATAAACTCTTTCTTGATTCATTCCCATCCAATTAAAAAAAATACTTTTTTGATTGGATGGGTTGATTTCTTGATGAATCATAAGAGAAAAAATATCTTTTTTTTTCAATTTGTTGTTGATTTTTTTTTCAGTCTTAGTATTTTTATCAATTTTGGTACCGATATGTGTATTGGTCCAGGTCTCAATATTGATATTTTTTCTAAGACAAAAGTGGAGAATTCGACAATCAAAATATTTTCTATCTAGATTTTTATGCGTATCAATAATATATCCTTCTTCTAGATAATCACTAATAGCTGTACTTACCAATACATAAAATGATTCGGATTTTGGTTTATTGAAATTATATGGAATTTTTTGAACCCCGTTTACTTGTAATCTTGACCCATAAATATCAAAATCCTCCTTATCCCCATAGTTCATATATTTATGTGATAAAAGATCATATCTGTAGTGTTTTTTCCATTTTTCTTTTTGATTTGTCAATGAATCCGCTGCATAGTAATTTTGTTTCACGTAATGAATTAATTGGTCTTTTTCTTTTTTATATGAATCCACTTTAATTGAGTCCTTATTTTGAATCCTATAACGTTGATTGATTCTATTTCGCCATTTTTGCGGTACTAACCGCGACCATTTGGTTTGAGATAAATTGTATTGATAATGCCCCTTTAACCAGTTTTTCCATTCAATCATTCCAGACTTATGAATTTTCTTATGTCTTGAATTGTAATCAAATATTCCTCGTGTCATACAATAATCCTTGATTTTATCCTTAATAAAAGGATAAGTCCCCTGATATTGAAGTAGAGATTTCAATTGATACTTGTTAAGTAATTGGGTTTGTGATAATTTGTAAAATACATATGCTTGGGACAAGGAGGATAAGTCATAATACATTTTTGTACTATTACTAATATTAGTATTCGAAAAGGACTTTTTTATAGTGGAAAAAAAGTTCATTGTATTTTGATCTCTTTCATCAATTCCTTCCTGATTTGTTTGATCGTTGTAAACGGATTTATTGATTATTCTTTTTGTTGATTCAAAGAAAGGTTGGAAATAGATCCTGTGAATGGTAATCATACATAGCAAGATATCTATATATATATTTTCAATCAGAGATTTCATAAAATAATGTGATTTACGTATTAATCGTATATTTATTCTTTGGAATATCTGCCAAATATGTTTCTGTGATTTTGATCTTTTATCAGCACAAGTTAGAATTATTTTTTTCTTGTCTTTTGTGATTCGTTCTATTTGATTCCTGATTGTGATTGTTTTATCAGAAAGATCTTTCATCTTTTTTTCTATGAGTGAATAATTTGTCCAATTCATGGATTGGATTTGAATGGTTGATTTGTGAATAATCTTATTATTTATTTCGGAATCTTTTCCATTTTCAGCCGTTTCATATACTTTCACCTTGCTCAATTCAAATAAGAATATTGGGTTTACTTTTTGAATTTCCTTCATTATTCGTTTTAGAACTAGAAGTATTTTAATGATCCATCTTGTTTTTTCTTTTGAAACTTTTAGAAGTATAAAGAAATCCTTTTTAACTTTTCTAACTTTTTTTTGGAGTTCTTTATAAATGGGTTCAAAAAAGGAAGGTCGTTTTCGGGGATTCCCAAAAGGGAATTCCGCTTCCATTCCCCAAACCGTTAAAAAACAAAAATTGTCTTTTTTTCCTTTTTTTTTTATTTGATCCCTAGGATGAGATCGTATTTTAGATCTTCGCCAAGGTTTCAAACAGAAAGGAAATAGAATCTTTATCTGAATACCGTCTGCTAACCAATCTTTGGGAAATTCTGTTTCTGATAATTGAACACCATTATAAGTGCATTTAACATGCATTTCTCTATTCCACTCCTTCAAATCCTCATACCATTCGGGGAATTGGAATAATAACATACGGCCAATATTTTTAGCAATTATCAATGAAGGCAATACAATGTATTTTCTAAGAAAAGATTGGGTTACTAACATCAAACCTCTTATTGCTTGAGCAAATATAATGCTATCCCAAGTTTCTGATATTACTATACGTTCATTTTCCTCTTTTTTTTCTTCGTTTTTTTTCTCTTTTTCCCTTGTCTCTTCCTCCTCAAAATATAAATGTGAAATTTTCAATTCTGGTTCTCTCCCCACCAAATTCCTAAAAATGAGATTCATCATTTCAGAGATATAAAAAGAAGAAAAAAAAGATGTTTTGTCTATTCGATCCAAAAAAAGCGGAGAATGCACATTTGCTTGAAACATTTCCCAAATAACCGTTTTACGTCTTTGAGCACGCATGGATCCTTTGATTATATCCCGACGAAAATCCGATTGTTGCGAGTAACGTATCAAAGCCACCTCTTCTGCTTGATCACTATTATTAGTATTATTTGTAGTTGTAATAGGGTTGGTATTCTGATTGTTATCAGTATAAATTACTACGCGTTTGGCTTTTCTTGAACGAATTTCATGATCTTCCTTGGATTCTTCCTCATTTTCTGCCTCCTGTTCTTTCAAATCATCAGTTAATTTGTATGACCACCGAGGAACCCTTTTATGGATTTCTTCTATTCCAATAGATTTATTTCTAATTATTGTTTGATCATTTGGATCAGTTGTAATTACATCGAATACCCATTTTAAAGCTTTTGTTTGATTTTCAAAATCAATTCTTGTTTGCTCTCTCAATAAAGAATATTTTTTAAAATGCAAAATGGGTGCAGGCTCAAAAGGAAATTCTTTGATTGAGGTTAAGGAATTACCAATATAATTCAGTAATGATTCCCTATCAGGCGGATTCTTTTGATGTTCAAATTTTCTGGAATAATTAGAATTATTAGGAAGTAGCCCATAAATCTTATTTATCCAATTGATTTCTATGGAATCCTCCGTATCTGTAGAAGTGATTAAATCATTCATGATCATATGTGAATAGAATTTTTTTATTGTTCCACGATATGGTCCCCTCAAAAAGGGGTCATACGTTTTGGGCAAGTATTTTTGTTCGTTTTCATCATTGCATAATCTGGTCCTTTTTTCGAGCATATCCAGAGCAAGAAATCCCTTTTCTTTTTCTAGAGCTTTTGTTCGACTTATTAATTCATTGTTCAAGTTGTACTTTTTTTGCTCATTGG